TAGTCGCCACAATTGCGGAATTTTCTCCTTGCAAATTTTTATTTGTTCGAGTATGCAAATAAATTGCGAATACGATCCAAGTAATAAAGGACCAAGTTTCCTTTGGATCCCAACTCCAATATGATCCCCATGCTTCATTAGCCCATACTGCTCCTGAAAGAATACCTATGGTTAAAAATATAAATCCTAGGCTAATCACACGATAACTCCAATAATTCAATTGTTGAATAAATTGGGCTTTGTAATAATTATTATCAGAAAAAAAAGAAGTTTTTTTAAAAATATTTTTTCTTTCATTCTTGTATTGGATTTTACCAAATGAAAATGACTTATTTAATTTTAATAAATTATTACTTTTAGAACTATAAAAAATCTTTCTAAATGTAATGACTAGAAGTGCTACTGATAATAATGATCCACAAATAAGAGCCGCATAGCTCAATATCATCATACTTACGTGCATTATTAACCACTCCGATTGTAGAGCAGGTACTAATATTGTGGGTTTGTGTATTTCATTTAAAAAACCCGAAGTAGCAAAGCCTTGGGTAAAAATAGTACTTGAGGCAGTTATTGTGGTTAAATAAGTTTTTCTTATTTTGAAATAAGGCACTATATGAATAAGGGATAAACTCCATGAAAGAAAAATTAATGATTCATATAAATCACTTAGTGGGAAATGGCCTGAATAAATCCAACGAGTGATTAATAATCCTGTTAGACATAAAAAAGTAGCTATCATCCCCTTTTCTGACGAATCATATGGTTTTATTATTTCATTGCCCAATAAGGTTATCAAATGAAGTATAATTACAATTGAAACAATAGAAAAAGAAATATGAGTTAATATATGCTCTAAAGTTGAAAATATCATAAAAATGAAAAAAGGGGGGAATCCCCTAGATTAATTAAAATATCAATATTAATTAATAAATAGAAAGGGGGAATTGAATTTCTTTTTATTATAGGATCTATTGGATCTCTTTTAGAAGATAGCATGCCGCCACTCGGACTCGAACCGAGATGCTCTAGCACTGCTTCCTAAGAGCAGCGTGTCTACCGATTTCACCATAGCGGCTTGCTCGAACTCATAATAGCCTATTTATATTCAATCGTCGAGATTTAACAAATCAATTCAATCAAATAAGTTTTTTTAGTAAATATTCAAATTGATAAAAAAATAAGTTCAAAGGTCAGCTCATTAGTTTCCTTTTTTACGTTTATTGTCATGATTTCTGGTTTATCTTATTTCATAAAGTTGAAAAAAAAAAATAAATTTTATCAATGAATTTTAAATATGTCTATTTTGGATTACTCCAAACGGACACATTTTTTGTACATAGCAAAAATGAAGTTCTTTTATTTATTGGGCTGCAAATTGGAAAGATATAGAAAACTCATTCCATATTCCATATAGTAAATAAATTAATAAGAAAGAAAGTTATCGAAAAATTTTTAACATGGAATCAATTCATTTCAACACTTCATTAATTTGAACTAAAAATATTATATCTGGCCTTCCCGAGAAACAGAAAAAGTTTTCTTTGTTGTAAAGGTCGATGGGGAAAATAAGACTCCCCACCACCAAAATTTGAGTGAAAATATACTAAAAATAAATCAAAAAATTTTGTCTTTTTTCTTTCTTTTTTTTTTTAGAATTCAGAAAATAGAAGAATTCTTTTATAAAATAGAAAATTAAGGGTCTATTTCATATTGATTAGAATAGGGATTGCCAATTCTTAATTTTATATTAACTTTGATATTAACAAATTACTGAGCCCATTTTTTTAGTCAAATACCTTCTGATTATTCCGATATTTTAGGACTTATTTGTTTGTCGTACAAAAAAACTTTTTGAATTACCGGTAGAAAGAGATTTCCCTAATGACAAAGCTTTTAACGCCGCCCCATATCCTTTCCTTTTCCAAATATTTTGACGAATACGCTTTTTTGATATCGAAGTACGTTTTTTTGGAACTGCCATTTCAAAGTGACTCGTTGTTATAGTTGGATGTGAAAGACATCTATTGTTCAAAACGAATTCTTATTTCTTATTCATTATCTATTTTTTATAGAAAAAAAATTCGCTTCATCAAAAAGAAATCTAGATATGTCAAAGATCCGTGAAATTTGGATCAAAAGTTACTCGAAATAAAAATTTTTGATTCCATACACTATTCGTAAAACCCATTTTGGTTTGGAACTTTTAGTTATCGTTGTTTATCTCTCAAAGTTATCTCTTTAGAACCTGCTAAATCAAACTTAATAAAATAAATAAAGAATCTAAAAGACTTTTATTTTCCTCATTATATACTTTATTTATATGTAATAAAATACCTCAAAAATTTTGCCTAATAAATCGAGTCTTTTTTTCTCCTTTCTCGACCAAAAAAAAGTTCATTTTAGATCTATAATCTTCTAAACTTTACTAAGAAATTGTTTTGATTGAAATGGAAAACAATCAATACCATAATGAATTATTTAATTAGTTGAAATAAACTAACTAAAATAAAGAGTTTTGATTTCATTAGTCATTAGACCGATACCCTTAGTTAATCCTATAATTCATATCAGGATAAAGTACTCTTTTTAGCCTAAATTTTGATCCTTGCTATCTTTTCATTTGCCTATTATAAGTATTCGTTTTTATATGTCACTTAGTCATATCATTTGACCAATTGTAACTTCTTTTTTTGAATATTTGAACGGTTTTGAAAAGACTCAGAATAAATACAAATATAAAATTATTCAATTCAATAAGTTAGTGCATATCTTGATTTTTTATTGACTTTTTCGAAATAGGTAAGATCCGGTGAATCGGAAACAATTAATTAAGAATAAAAACTTTTTTTATGGAACAGACATATCAATATGCGTGGATAATACCTTTTCTTCCACTTCCAGTTCCTATGTTAATAGGGTTGGGACTTATTCTTTTTCCGACGGCAACAAAAAGTCTTCGTCGTATGTGGGCTTTTCAGAGCGTTTTATTGTTAAGTATAGTTATGATTTTTTCTATGAATTTGTCTATTCAGCAAATAAATAGCAGTTCTGTCTATCAATATGTATGGTCTTGGATTATCAATAATGATTTTTATTTAGAATTCGGATACTTGATCGATCCACTTACTTCTATTATGTCAATATTAATCACTACTGTTGGAATTCTGGTTCTGATTTATAGTGATAATTATATGTCTCATGATCACGGATATTTGAGATTTTTTGCTTATATGAGTTTTTTCAGTACTTCCATGTTGGGATTAGTTACTAGTTCCAATTTGATACAAATTTATATTTTTTGGGAATTTGTTGGAATGTGTTCGTATCTATTAATAGGATTTTGGTTCACACGACCTGTTGCAGCAAAGGCTTGTCAAAAAGCATTTGTAACTAATCGTGTTGGTGATTTTGGTTTATTATTAGGCATTTTAGGGTTTTATTGTATAACGGGTAGTTTCGATTTTCGTGATTTATTCCAAATATTAAATAACTTGATTTCTAATAATGAAGTCAATTTTGTATTTGTGACTTTGTGTGCTTTTCTATTATTTGCCGGTGCGATTGCTAAATCTGCACAATTTCCCCTTCATGTATGGTTACCTGATGCAATGGAAGGGCCGACTCCGATTTCGGCCCTTATACATGCTGCTACGATGGTAGCAGCGGGAATTTTTCTTGTAGCTCGACTTATGCCTCTTTTCATAGTCATACCCCACATAATGAATTTGATCTCTTTGATAGGGATAATAACAGTTTTTTTCGGAGCTACTTTAGCTCTTGCTCAAAAAGACATTAAGAGGGGTTTAGCCTATTCCACAATGTCTCAATTGGGTTATATGATGTTAGCTCTAGGTATGGGGTCTTATCGCAGTGCTTTATTTCATTTGATTACTCATGCTTATTCCAAAGCATTATTGTTTTTAGGATCGGGATCTGTTATTCACTCAATGGAAACTCTTGTTGGATATTGTCCAAAAAAAAGTCAGAATATGGTGCTTATGGGAGGTTTAACAAAACATGTACCAATTACTAAAAATTCTTTTTTTTTCGGTACACTTTCTCTTTGTGGTATTCCACCCCTTGCTTGTTTTTGGTCCAAAGATGAAATTCTGAATGATAGTTGGTTGTATTCACCTATTTTTGCAATAATAGCTTGGTCTACAGCGGGATTAACCTCATTTTATATGTGTCGGATCTATTTACTTACTTTTGAAGGACATTTAAACGTTCATTTTCAAAATTACAGTGGAAAAAGGAATACCCCCTTGTATTCAATATCTATATGGGGTAAAGAAGGTTCAAAAAAAAGTAACAAAAACTTTCGTTTGGGAACTTTATTAAAAATGAAGAAGAATGGACGTCCTTCTTTTTTTTCAAATAAAGTATATAAAATGGACGAAAATGTAAGAAATATGATCCAACCCTTTCTTTCTATTCCGAATTTTGGCAATACCAAGACTTCTTTGTATCCTTATGAATCGGATAATACGATGTTATTCCCAATACTTATATTAATGATATTTACTTTGTTCGTTGGATTCTTAGGAATTCCTTTCAATCAAGATGTGGATATATTATCCAAATGGTTAACCCCGTCTATAAATCTTTTACATAACAATTCAAACAACTCAATAGATTGGTATGAATTTTGTAAAGATGCAGTTTTTTCAGTAAGTATAGCCTCTTTCGGAATATTTATAGCATTTTTTTTATATAAACCTGTTTATTCATCTTTTCAAAATTTGGACTTAATTAATTCATTTATTAAAATAGGTCCTAAGAGAATTTTTGCTGACAAAATAAAAAATGCTATATATGATTGGTCATATAATCGGGGTTACATAGATGCCTTTTATGAAACATTCTTAACTGTGGGGTTGAGAAAATTGGCCAAATTCACTCATTTTTTTGATAGACGAATAATTGATGGAATTCCAAATGGAGTTGGTTTTATGAGTTTCTTTGTAGCAGAGGTTATTAAATCGGTAGGGGGTGGA